AGGCTATGAATTTAGATGTGGAGAGCAAATTGAAGAAATGACCTTAAATCTATGTGTACTGACTCCTAATCGAATTGTTTGGAATTCAGAAGTGAAAGAAATTATTTTATCGACTAATAGTGGCCAAATTGGTGTATTACCAAATCACGCACCTATTGCCACGGCTGTAGATATAGGCATTTTGAGAATACGTCTTAACGACCAATGGTTAACAATAGCTCTGATGGGCGGTTTCGCTAGAATAGGCAATAATGAAATTACTATTTTAGTAAATGATGCAGAAAGGGGTAGTGACATTGATCCGCAAGAAGCTCAACAAACTCTTGAAATAACTGAAGCTAACTTGAGGAGCGCGGAAGGCAAGAGACAAACAATTGAAGCAAATTTAGCTCTCAGACGAGCTAAAACGCGAGTAGAGGCTATCAATGCTCATAACTAGTTGTTTTGGGTGCGTCCTAATAATAAAAAGAAGTTCTGTTTATACACCATATTTTTTTTTATTCTGCCGATTGAATCCAATTAAGTGTAATCAGATTTTGATGCAACAAAAAAAGATTCAATAAATAAAATAGAATATGAGTAGTGGGGTATGGAAAAGATACAAAAAAAATAAGTGAGTATGAGTAGAAATACTTATTAGATACCACTTACTGCGGTATCTAATAAGCTCTACCTACTATTGGATTTGAACCAATGACTCCTGCCGTATGAAAGCAATACTCTAACCACTGGGTTAAGTAGGTCATTTATCATCATAAAGAGAAACAAAAGGAACCTGTCACATCGATAGATTATAGATGGAATATTCGTTCTAAGCAATACCCACCCTTGGCAGGAAACAGATCAGAGAGCTATCATGTCGGATCATGCAGTATTCGCCTTGACAAGAAATGATATACATGATAAAATATTTATCACAAACACAAGGGCTATAGCTCAGTTAGGTAGAGCACCTCGTTTACACGCGCGCCAATGTTTTTTCAGAGGAGTCCATCATGTAATCAACAGAATTTATCTTAGTAAAAATCGATGTCTTACTCTATGGATTCGAAGGAACAAGAGAACAATAGCCTGACAAACGGTTGGTTGGTCAAATTGAGGTGCCAATTTGGGCGCCAAATAGAACCCATCATCATCATTTGATAATTGATAAGGTGAATATCCAGTCCATTCAATGCTAGGCATAATGAGTATAAGGACCTCAAAAAAATCTCTTTTCGTCCTATGAACTTGAAGGTGTATGAAGTTTCATATTTGACGCTTTGGGCAGAGCATAGCGACAGAGACTCCATTTAACTTAACTTAGGTTGATCTAGGCCGAAGGCAGACCTACGTCAAGATAACTCTTTTTTGAAACACTTTGGTATTGCTACTGAATAAAAATAAAGAACCAGAGCACGCGGAACCATCTCATTATTTTTCGGTTAAGAAAAAGGATGGCGGACTCGCTGATATTTATATCAGTTGATGAAAGAGCCCAATGCAAAAAAAAATGCATGTTGGGTCTTTGAAACAGTTCGAATCATTTCGATAATAATAAGTTTGATCTGTTTTACCGAGAAGGTCTACGGTTCGAGTCCGTATAGCCCTAATTTTTCATTAATGTTAATAAAAAATTATTAATGTTAATTTTTTATTTCTTGTTATTTGAAATTTGAATGCCTTTTCTTTAGAGAGAACCCAAGGCCCGGTGAAAGAGAGAGTTTTATTTGTATACGAGCATGATATGTCTATACCATATCGAAATAGAATAGAAAAAAATCGAAAGAAAAAAGAAAGAAATTAGTATAGTATAATAGAAATAATAAATAGGATTTGAGATTCGATGAATCTTGAAACGAGACATATGGCCCACAGCAACTAAAAAAACTAGTCGGTTCGATCCAAATTAATTGGTATTTGGACTAAATAGTTATGAATGAATTCACAATTACAATTTGAATCGACTAATACGAATCTGGTAGATTTTATTTTCCACATTCATAGGAGTGCTTCTATGTTTCTGCTTCACGAATATGATATTTTCTGGGCATTTCTAATAATATCAAGTGTTATTCCTATTTTGGCATTTATAATTTCCGGAGTTTTGGCCCCGATTAATGAAGGACCAGAGAAACTTTCTAGTTATGAATCGGGTATAGAACCAATGGGCGATGCTTGGTTACAATTCCGAATCCGGTATTATATGTTTGCGCTAGTTTTTGTTGTTTTTGATGTTGAAACGGTTTTTCTTTATCCGTGGGCGATGAGTTTCGATGTATTGGGTGTATCTGTATTTATAGAAGCTTTAATTTTCGTGCTTATCCTAATTGTTGGTTTAGTTTATGCATGGCGAAAAGGAGCATTGGAATGGTCTTAGCTCCTGAATATTCAGAGAATCAAAATTCAAAAATAAGAAAAAAATGAAATGGAGACAATACAATTATGAATTCCATTGAGTTTCCGTTACTTGATCGAACAACCCAAAATTCAGTTATTTCAACTACATCAAATGATCTTT